TCAAGGGAATGATTGGATAATTGGTTTATATAAATCCTTCCTGGTTGAGACCACAGATAAAAATGGGATTTCCAGAAATTGACAAAGTAATATTTCCATTTATTCATCAAAAGAAACGTCCCTTTTGAAGCAATAATTGATTTTCCTTGATACCTAACACAATGCATGAAAGGATCTTTGAACAACCATAAATTCGCTTGAAAAGCCCTGGCAAAGACTTCTGCAAGATGCTCCATTTTTCCATAGAAAAATATTCGTTCAATAAGGGCTCCAGAAGATGTTGATCGTAAGTGAGAAGATTGGTTACGGAGAAATAGGAAGCTAGATTCATATTCACATACATGAGAAGTATATAGGAAGAAGAATAGTCTTTTATTTATTTTTGAAAAAGAAGAACTGGCTTTCTTTGAATTTGAAGTAATAAGACTATCCCAATTATGACACTCATGGAGAAAGAATCTTAATAAATGCAAAGAGGAAGCATCTTTTATCCAATAGCGAAGAGCCTGAACCAAGATTTCCAGATGGGCTGGGTAAGGTATTAGTATATCTAATACATAATTTAAATGTGAAAAGTTGTCCTCTAAAAAAGAAAATATTGAATGAATTGATCGTAAATTATTGGATTTAACTACCGCTTTCCTTTCTAGGGAAGATATTAATCGCAGAGACAATGGAATTTCCATAATGATTGAAGAAACCTCTGACATTACTTGCGAATAAAAATTTTTGTTGTGCCCCACAAATGGAGTCTGTTTAGAATCATTAACAAAAAGGTTCTGTTGATACATTCGAATGATTAAACGTTTCACAATTAGTAAGCTGCATTTATTGTCATAACCTGCATTTTCCAACAAAATAGATCTATTTAAACCATGATCATGAGCAAGTACATAAATATACTCCTGAAAGATAAGTGGATATAAGAAGTAGTGTTGTTGAGATCTATCTAGCCCTAAATAGATTTGGGATTTATCCATTTGAAATTCTATTTAAATGAAAGGTAGAGGATTTTGGGAGTTATAAATGATACATAGTGCGATACAGTCAAAACAAGGTATTATAGTACAAACCAAATAGATACCTCGGATACAGATAAACTTATCAACGGATTCTCTATCCTCTCTTTTTCCATTTAAAATTAAGTATTTATGTTCGTTTTCATTATAGGATAACAAGATGATTAGAAATCCTTTATTTTTTTTTTTTTTTTTTTCAACCCAATCGCTCTTTTGATTTTGGAAATTTTTTTATCAATATACTGTTTCTTATACACATACATCTCCATTATGGAATGGATAATGCTAATATTTAGGATTCATTAAAAAATCAAGAATACATTCCTGGGAGAAAGCCTTCCCGTATTGGGCACTAATATTTTTTTAACGTCTAATTAGATCGGGTAATCATTCAAATTAAGAACGGAAGCTCGTTGCTTTTTTCTTTCCCTATAATAAAAATGAAATTAATTGAAGCCGTGGGGCCCTATCCATTTATTAATTCGACCCAACTTAAAATTGACTTCGGTTTGCTCCCCTTCAATAATTTAAATTTAAAAAGTTAAAGAAGGCTTTGTGCCGAGCCGGAAAGAATAAAATATTCTCAGAACTCTTAATTGATACGACATGCTATTTTTTCCATTCATTCCCTTTCAGGATCAGTCGTGGTCTTCCAAACTTTACCGATGGTATGGACGAATGTCTCGCTTCATCTAAATGTGTAAAAGATCCTAGCCGCACTTAAAAGCCGAGTACTCTACCGTTGAGTTAGCAACCCAAATAGAAAAAGGATATGTAGATACAATCAGAATAAAACAAAATGATTAAATCAAAGCATTAATCTACGAAATAAAAAAAGTATAAAAATAAAAAATTTCTAATATATTTGGAACATAAAAATGACTAAATCAGATGAAAAAATAAAAAATTTACTGATCAAATAAAAAAAGAAATGTAAAAAATGCTAGACCATCCCCTAATTTCTATATTATCCACTATTCAATCAAAAATCTGGGTATCAAATCTAATCCAACGAACCCATCATTTGAATCAACAGGTAAAAAATAAAACCTATGGGACGGAAATAAATAGAGCTGCTTATCACGATGAATTATATTTGTTCGATACAATGTTGTCAATATAAAGGTTAAGAAAAGAATACGCTGGAAAAAATACAAGAACTTAAATTGAAATAATAGTAAAAAGGAGACTTGTGTTGGATTGGCACTGCATATGCATATAAACTAAAAATTTTATTTAGGTGGAGAATAAATAAAGAAGAAGTAGAAAAAGGGTTTTCAATAGTATATTGAATCCATATATATAAGTCGAATAAAGAACTTCATAAGTCGAATAAAGAACTTCGATTCCTTGTTTCTTACTTGGTATTAAAGTTCGAATGAAAACCACGCGATTGCAGGTAATGCCAGAATTTTTTATTTTGTAAGGATCAATCAAATAGGTTTTCAAAATATTCTAAAAAAACAATGATAAATAGATATGAATAGAACAAGAAAAGAAGGAAATAAAAAAACATAGTATAGAAAAGATATCCAAAATGATATAGAAATCACTATCCTACCCTTAGTTTTTATTTCCTTAATTTAATTAATTGTATTTCGTTTGATTAGGGTAAAGTTCCTTAAAAACCTCTGCTTTTTTTAAAATATCCTGAACAGTTCCTGTAGGCTGAGCGCCTCTTTCAAGGAAATAGAGAATCGCGGGAACGTTTAAATAAGTTTGATTCTTGATAGGATCATAAAAACCCACTTTCCGAAGATCTCTTCCTTCTCTTCGGGATCTAACATCAATTGCAACGATTCGGTAGACGGCTCATTGGGATAGATGTAGATGAAAAAGAACCCCCCCCCTAGAACCGTATAGGAAGTTTTCGCCTCGTACGGCTCGAGAAAAAAATGATTAGAAGTTTTGTCTATGGATAAAATTAGAATAAATAGAAAAGGAATCCGTAAAATAAATGAGTCTATAATTTAAAATTTAACTCATAGTTATTTTTTTAGCTTCCTGAAAAAAATCATTTGTACTCATAACTCAAGTTCAATAATTCTCAAATATCTTAAAGAAATTTAAGATATTTTTTTATTGAGTGGTCTTTAACCCCTCCTTTTTTGTCTCGTTTAAAATCTATTTTGATTCTTTATTCGGATCCGTGAGACAATTGAAGTGGTGTTTACTTGTTCTGGGATCCTTTATCTTTGTTTTAAATCATTGGGTTTAGACATTACTTCGGTGCTTATTAATCCTTTCAAAATGGTAGCAACATACCCCTTTTGTGATTTCTTTCTATCAAAGAATCATATGGTTGATTCGTGCGCGATACACTGTGGATCGAAAAAGTTTTAACCCTTCCAACAAAAATTTTTTTTTGCTCGAATCGGATCCTTTCGATTTATATATCGAAGATATACTTACGAAGTTGTTCCAATTTATTGATTGGCATTAACCCTAGATCGTTGCCCCTGAGAAATTAATAAATACTTTCTACCCGAGCTCCATCATGCACTATTTACATTACAACCCAAAAAAAAGAGGGGTTCTAGTAGAATAGAACAAATGACGTCGAGCCAAGAGCACTTTCATTCCTATATAAAATGGTGGATGTAAGAATAAGAATCCACAGCGGATCGTGTCCTTCAAGTCGCACGTTGCTTTCTACCACATCGTTTTAAACGAAGTTTTACCATAACATTCCTCTAATTTGGAACCAGTATGGAATTGATTCAATTATATTATGGAATCATGAATAGTCATTGGTTCGCTCGGTACATAGACATAGTCATTTATATTTTTTCTTATCTATCTACATAGATAATAAAGATTTTTCTGAAGAAATATTAGCAAGACCCCGGCTTTTTTTGTATGAATGGAACATTTTTCTATAAGTATCGATCTCAAAAAAAATATCTAACAGAAATTCCAGAAATCTAAATATAGAAATAACATAACTAATAGAAATAGAAATCACAGGAATAAATAAATTATATTTGACTCTGCCTCTTCAAGTGACTCAATAAGATAGACTGAGCCATTTCCACCTTCCCCAAGATTCAATCCATAAGGAATCATTACAAATCTTGCTACTTGAAAAAGTTTCCTACTTCTGCATCATTATTTGAATCAAGTTTTGCAGTAAAAACTCTATTTTATTATCATAATAAAAAATATTTTCGAATGGAATTGTCAATGATGTAAAGCAAATAAGCTAAATAGATCGAACAATAAAAAGAAATATTATTGTTAAATATTTCAATTTTAATATTTTAGGGATGCTCATTATTTTTCACAAAAATAGAAAGACTATTGTGACTCAAATAGGATAACAATACATACCTATAAGCTAAGCACTTCCTCTTTTATATGTATTTTCATATTTTGTTTAGCCTGAGATTAAGTAATCTTTCTGCAACTGTGATCTATGTCTCATCTTATCTTTATCTGAATCAGAAAAGGTTTCAGTTATCAGTTACTTTTGCATTTGAATGTCATTTGAACTCGATTTAGTTCAGTTTGTGAAAAACTTAGATATGATTCCGAAAAGAATCATTCAAAATTAAAAAAAGAAAGAGGAATAATATTCTATCCAATATTAGACCTTTAAACAGAACCTTGTTGAACAAAAAACAAGTATTCAGATACAACGGATATGCTCTGGGACGGAAGGATTCGAACCTCCGAATAGCGGGATCAAAACCCGTTGCCTTACCGCTTGGCTACGCCCCATTTCTACTTTTATTGGATACTAATAAAGAATAATATTGGTAGTAAGTGTTCGTCAATTCCAGGCCAAACTATCTATAGAAAATCTTTATTCTTTATAGAATCTATTATAGATTCGTGCTAGGATTTTGACATGTGTATATCTAGAATTCAACTGAATTTATTGATCATTACATATAATTCAATTAAGATATTGTATGAAAGTATGATTTCTTCTATTCTCCTTTGAGAATTGGAGGATTTTTGATTGAACGGAAAAAGAAGGATTTTTTTGTCTACCCTACTTTCTTTATTTTTCCTTATATCAATAACTCAATCAAAATGCAATTATCTCGACGAAAAAAATGTCTGTTATGCTTAATATCTTTAGTTTGATCTGTCTTAATTCTGCCCTTTATCCGAGTAGTCTTTTCTTCGCCAAATTGCCCGAAGCCTATGCTTTTTTGAATCCAATCGTAGATTTTATGCCAGTCATACCCCTGTTCTTTTTTCTTTTAGCCTTTGTTTGGCAAGCTGCTGTAAGTTTTCGATAAGATCTTTAATACTATCCTAGAAAATTCATGATTTATTCGATAAAAATTATAATAATTGATAAGATCAAATAAGTCTGACAGTATGAACCTTCGATTCAAACATTGAAATTATCGGATAGCCGCGAGAAACCCGGCTCGCCCCATTTCCCTATTTTAATCCTTTTTATGGTGAAAGCCCTTATTAGCTTAGGGCCCCTTACAATAGCTAATTATGGGTCTGAAAGTGATTTGTGGTAATTAAAGACTCTTATTATATTACAAATTGAAATTTCATTTCAACTTCATTTGAATTTCTGAACATTCTTTTCTATTTCTAGAATTTATTTCTTGGTGTAAAAATAGGATATGTGATATAAAAATGGAGGATCTATTATCTTTTCTCGTTTTTCTTTTTCAAAAAATGATCTTGGAGGTTGTGTAATGCTTACTCTCAAACTTTTCGTTTACACAGTAGTAATATTCTTTGTTTCTCTCTTCATCTTTGGATTCCTATCCAATGATCCAGGACGTAATCCAGGACGTGAAGAATAAAATAAAAATTTAGTTTTTCTTGCTTGATTTTACAATTTTCTTTCAATTTTTTTTAGCTATTCCACACGTTTAATTAGGAAAAAATAATAAGAGGGTTTGCGAAAATTGAAAGAAAAAAATAGAAAGTCATCAACGGAAAGAGAGGGATTCGAACCCTCGGTACGAATAACTCGTACAACGGATTAGCAATCCGCCGCTTTCGTCCACTCAGCCATCTCTCCCAATTGAAAAAGATAATTACTATGTTACATTACACATCAAATAAGGATTAAAGAAAGTATTTCTTTCACATTCTTTATCGTTATTATATAATTAGCAATTCCATTTAGATGCTCAAAAGATCCAAATAGAAAGATAAATAAAGAAGACCCTCTTGCTTTTTTTTTGTTCGAGGTGCCTTTTGGGCCTGGCCCGGTCAATACCCAGCCGGGCCTTTTTTTTGTTCCAACGAATTCCCTTTATTTATAGGCAACATACTCTAAATACTTGGTATCTGTGTAACAATTTCCGTTCTGGGGTTTACATATACTTCTAATTTTTGTTATAATGGAAATGGAGAATGGTTTTTGATTCAAAAGAATCAATTAAGGATGTATCAATTTGTATTTTCTTATGTCATTAGGCAAACCAAATTTTATATTCAAATCTAAGAATAATTCACGAATTCTCAGTCAACGAATAGTTAATGGTTCCTGTTTGTCATAAATTTTAGCTTTTTTGAGTCAAAATAAAATTTGATTTTTCAATAGAAAAAGTGTAAGTTTTTCGGCATTGTTTGTTTTGAGATACTATACAATTAATCAAAGGGCTAAATAAAACACAATCAAAAAGGGAAAAGGGGTTTCTTTTATAATTTTTTTATTTTATATTTATTTAGAAAAAGGATGAATAAAGGGGATGCAAGTACAATAAACTAAAGTTTAGTAATCCAACGGTAATTTTTTATCCTGTTGTGTATCGTTTTGGCGGCATGGCCGAGTGGTAAGGCGGGGGACTGCAAATCCTTTTTCCCCAGTTCAAATCCGGGTGCCGCCTCATCAACAAATGAATAGAAATATCTTATTCTGCTCTGCTGATATAACTAAATATAATTTTCCCCAGCAAAATAGAATAAGGGGACTGTTGATACTTGGTTGATTCTAAACATCTATTCTGGTAATTTTGTAAAAGATTTCCAATCTTTGAATATAAAATATAAAATATAAAAAATAAAGGTCGAAGCAAGACTTTTTGATTCCCTTCTACTGCTAATGTAATGTATACTCATTGGGTCTTAAATTACATCGGATAGCCGGGGGAGAATTCAACTACTAGTTAGGTAAAGTCCTTTCTATACTGTAATCTACATATATAGACTCGCGAGAATCTCTGAGTGTTCAGGCATTCAATCACTATTAGATTGAGATTGGATAGATTTTTTATAGAAAAAAGTAAAAAAAATAATTTTTTTTTTACCCCCCGTCAAGAGTATAATATACTATCTCCCAACTCCTTCAGCTAGACAATCGCGAAGGGGTACGCATTATATCAAATAGGAAATAAAAGTATGTAATAGATAACAATTGATCTATTTTTACTTTGAAGGGCAAGAAAAAAAAGAAAGGGCTCTCTTATTTTATTACTGGACGTTCCATTCCATTAGTAACATTCCTTTGTAGTGTCATTGTGTATTTTACTTGTGTTTAGTCTTTCCACATTAGAAATCATATAGGAATTTTTGAAATGGCTTTATTTTATTGGTTCATCAATAGTGTTTGGTCAGAATCCCTTTTTGACTCTGGACCATTCATTCTACTATTATTAGTGAGCAATAATGGAATAATTCTATCATAGAGATAAGGGACATAATTCACATGGATATAGTAAGTCTCGCTTGGGCTGCTTTAATGGTAGTCTTTACATTTTCCCTTTCACTCGTAGTATGGGGAAGAAGTGGACTTTAAAAGCACTCCTAATTTAGTTGAGGAATGAAACGCTATCAATTCTTTTATAGATCGTTCCGTAACGCATTTTTTATTTGAATTGAAATAATTTTGAAATAAAAATATCTTCATTTCAAAATTCCATTGGATTCTAGTGGAGAAATGTATTCTATAACAGTAAAACGATTATTTCAGATTCATCGGAATAAATAGATGTATCAAAGAAATAGAATTGGGTCCTACGTCAATTCTATATATGGATTAATAACTACATATGGATTAATAACTACATATATTGAAGATAGAAGCTAATAGAGTATACCAACTCTATTTACAACTTTATACACTACTATAACATAACACTACTAGAGAGTATGGTAAGTAAGAAATAAATTTCTTACTTACCATACTCTCGGATCTCATAGAATACCGCGGATTATAGCCCCTTGATTTCATTTAAGACGCAAAAATAGAATACTTTTCATTTGATTTCTTCAACTATTGATAAGAATTCAGAAGTCAAGTTTCATTTAAAGTAATTAATTGTTTTGACTGACTGTTTTTACGTAAATTATAAGTAGAAAAGCAGTAGGAACTAAAATGAACAGTGCAGTAGCAATAAATGCAAGAATATTTACTTCCATAATTTCATTGTTTTTTTTTTTTTTTCACAATAACTCGGGATTTAATCCCATAGAGATGATAAATCTTTCACCTGTCAATTCAATGAATGCATTACCTATCGATGATCTTGAATCGGATCAATATCATGAATAACAATATCTGAGCTATTAAATTAATTTGTCGTCGAGAATTGAATAGTATAACATATGAAGATCTTTTATCCATAGTGAATCCAATCTTGGATTCCCGGACCAATAAAAAACACCTTTATTTCTCCTTATTTTCTGTTCTTTCTTTTTAGGTCTTCCTTGTAGAACCATCAAATGAAGTATCATCTAACCACGCGTCTGTTTCCATTAACTACAAAACCCCAACAAACAATACAAGCGAAGTGGAAAAAGAGAAGAATTAGGTTCTAAATTTTAATGATCTAATTTTCTTTGAAAGACGAAGAAGTATGATAAAAATGAGTCGCGGGAGAAAAAATGGAATATTCTATCAACTTCACTATTTTAGTTATTTTCATTTTTTTTAGGGTTTGTTCTTTCTTCGACAGAATCCTGAAAAAAAGAGGGGAAACCCCTTCAGAATTCAATTATGCTCCCCTTCTTTTTCACAGAAAATAAAGAGGCGAATTGATGTACTTATTGGATCCGTCGGGACTGACGGGGCTCGAACCCGTAACGTCCGCCTTGACAGGGCGGTGCTCTAGCCTATTGAACTACAATCCCATGGAAATAAGAAGAGATCTAGCAGAAAATTTGGATAGGTATTTCTTAGGCTCTACCATCTGATAGTAGGTTGCCAAATTGTTGGGCCGAGCTGGATTTGAACCAGCGTAGACATATTGTCAACGAATTTACAGTCCGTCCCCATTAACCACTCGGGCATCGACCCAACGCCTAATTCATTTTAGACGTTCCATAATCAACTTCCTTTCATCTCCCAGGCAGACTTGACAAATAAATATAAATATCATCAATCAAATGATATAAAATATGAAGTCCTTCTAAGTAGACTATTAGAAGGACTTGACAAACAGGGATCACTTAATAGAAAATCCCACTCCTATTCCTATAGTCTTGAGTGTTGTTACACCCCCAGAGGGACTTGAACCCTCGTTTTCTCCGTGAAAGAGAGAGGTCGTAACCACTGGACCATAGGGGCCTATGGCCACCTTGAGCCAGAAATAAACTAGAAACATAAATACTAGGTCCCGGGGGCCAACCACCCTTAGGAAATAAAAAAGCAATATAAACACATATAGTAGAAACACGTAGAAACATAGAAATAGTATAGTAGAAATAGAATAGAAATATGTAACAAAATAAGGTCTAATAAACCAAAATAAGGAATTAAGGGCGGCTTAACTTAATATAACTCAAGGTGAAGGCCGCCTTTAGGATATGGATATGGATCAAACCGAAAAACTTGTTCATTATTCTGGAGGTTAATGGTAATCAAACTTTACCATTAAACTTTAAACTATACAACCTTGAAACTTTATTTCATTGGTCTTTCTCGTCTTTATCTCTATGATTCACAAAGCTGGGTTGGATCCCCAAGATCCTTTCCTTCGCATTGGATTTTAGTTGCTTTACCAAAAGATTATTTAGCCGGTCAAATTATTCAAATTCACCTAAGCCATATGAAA